GTGATTTTTTGAATATGCCTATATCTATCGCTTTTGCTTCATTGATTTGATTCTCTCAATAGATACCGAGATTCATATTGGAAATCAAAAATATAGTAATTCAAACTATAAGACATAGGAGTAATTCAGATTGATCAGAACAAATAGATATAGCAAATAAATGGAATTGGATGCTATGTCAATCCCATATATGGAATTGATATTCGCATATATCAAGATAATATTGTAGATTGATATATAGATCCATATCAAATGCAGCCTCTATCTTTATTTTATTCCAGGGGGCAGCTTTATAACAAGAATCTAACTAATAAATAGTATGGTAGAAAGATTCATCTATTTCTTTCTACCATACTATCTATCTATTAGAATACTGCCGATTCTAGTCCACTCATTTCATTTAAGACATGAAATTGGAATCTTTTTCATTTTATTTCGTCAATTTTGGCTAAGAACTCAGAAGTCAAGTTTCATTCAAATTAGTTAATAATTAATCGTTTTGACTGACTGTTTTTACATAAATGATAAGTAGAAAAGCGGTAGGAACTAGAATAAATAGTGCAGTAGCAATAAATGCAAGAATATTTACTTCCATAATCTCATCGGTTTTTTACTTCGCAATAACTCGGGATTTAATCCCATAGAGATGATAAATCTTTGGCCTGTAAATTCAATGAATGAATATTACCTCTCGATGATCTTGAATCAGATCAATATCATGAATAACAATATCTGAACTATCAAATAAATTCGTCGTCGAGAATTGAATAGTATAACATAGGAAGTTCTTTTATCCATACCGCCCCAAACTTGGATTGCTGACCTAACCCAAAATTCCTTTATTTATTTATCATTTTTTATTATCTGTTCTTTTTTTCTCTCTAATCTATCTAGTTCCTTCTTGTACAATCATCTGATGAAGTCTCATCAAATAGCTCTTCCACTTCCAGTGGTCACATAGTTACAAACCCAAACAAACAATAAAAGCTAAATGGAAAAAGAAAGGAGTTTAGAACGAAACTATTTTTGACTTGGAAGACAAAGAAGTGTGATAAAGATGAGACCGTATAAAATGAATATTCATCAAATTTACTATTTTCCGATTTGTTCTTTCGTCGATGGGGCCTTAAAACAAAATGAAAAATAGGAAAAATGATTCATTCGCCTTTCTAAGAGGAGTAGGATCTTTGGTTGATCTGTCCTTCCCCCTCCTTTCTTCGTAGATTATTAGCCCCGGGACACCTATACCAAAAGCTCAGTGTGCAATTTGCATGAAATCTATTTTGCAACTTCAAACTAGTAAGTCAGGTTCCATAAATCCGTAGCCAGAAAAATAAATTGTTTTTTTTTTGTTTTTTCTGGAAAGTATTTTCTTATATTCAATTTTGTATTGGACAAGAAAGGAATTCCTTTTGTGTATGCGCGCCTCAAAAAAGTATAGTACTCGATTCCATTACATGCATCGGGGGCAATCGAAAAAGCCAGCATTTCTTGGAATACTGACTATAATGCTACCAATAATTGTACTAATCCAACCGCATATGTCTTTCTCCTACCAAAAGGAAAGAAAAAAGAAATAAGGATTTCCCCTTTGCTTTGACAATGGAATTCTTCCCCCGGTCCCCTTCAGAAAAAGGGAGAGATTTTTTGATATATTTATTGGATCCGTCGGGACTGACGGGGCTCGAACCCGCAGCTTCCGCCTTGACAGGGCGGTGCTCTGACCAATTGAACTACAATCCCAGGGAAATACGGGATCTAGCAGAAAATTTGATTCTTTTTTATCTCCGGATCGGGTATTTCTGAAGTACAAAGGGAGTTATATCATCTCATGGCGGATTGGCGAATTATTGGGCCGAGCTGGATTTGAACCAGCGTAGACATATTGCCAACGAATTTACAGTCCGTCCCCATTAACCGCTCGGGCATCGACCCAGGAAGAATCAATTTTCGACTTATTGGTAATCCATGATCAATTTCCTTTCGTAGTACCCTACCCCCAGGGGAATTCGAATCCCCGCTGCCTCCTTGAAAGAGAGATGTCCTAAACCACTAGACGATGGGGGCCCGCTTGACCAACGGCCATCATACTATGATCATAGTATGATCCGTTTTTTGAAATTGTCAATATAATCAAATGATTCTAGCCGAGGGATCTTTCCCCCTTTCAGAATTGCATAGAATTGTTTTTTATTCGTCATTGACGAATTATTCATTAGAATCGACATTAGAAATCTAGTAGTAGTATTTTTTTTTTTTGAATTATTTCAATTGAATTTATTTCTATTCGAGTCGGTCTTGAAACAATTCATTGCATTTTCTCCTAGACTTCCTAGGTAAATCCATTTTATTATTCAACAATGAGCCACTAGACACTATGTATCTACTGCACGTACTTAATGCATATATACTTATGTTTATAATATATGTACATATAGATATTTTATCCACATAGTGAATAATTCCGGAATTAAATAAAAAAGGCCCTTTTAACTCAGTG